CTAGCGACAAACTCCTATGTTCCTTTCATTACAGTATTTCTGAACAAGTTCCTGGATAACAAGCCTAAGGGTTTTATTATTGATGATAGGGACGATATTGATGATAGTGACGATATTGATGTGAGTGACGATATCGACCGTGACCTTGATACGGAGCTGGAGCTTCTAACTAGGATGAATGCACTAACTATGGATATGATGCCAGAAATAGACCGATTTTATATCACCCTTCAATTCGAATTAGCAAAAGCAATGTCTCCTTGCATAATATGGATTCCAAACATTCACGATCTGGATGTGAATGAGTCGAATTACTTATCCCTCGGTCTATTAGTGAACTATCTCTCCAGGGATTGTGAAAGATGTTCCACTCGAAATATTCTTGTTATTGCTTCGACTCATATTCCCCAAAAAGTGGATCCCGCTCTAATAGCTCCGAATAAATTAAATACATGCATTAAGATACGAAGGCTTCTTATTCCACAACAACGAAAGCACGTTTTCACTCTTTCATATAGTAGGGGATTTCACTTGGAAAAGAAAATGTTCCATACTAAGAGATTCGGGTCCGTAACCATGGGTTCCAATGTACGAGATCTTGTAGCACTTACCAATGAGGCCCTATCGATTAGTATTACACAGAAGAAATCAATTATAGACACTAATATAATTAGATCTGCTCTTCATAGACAAACTTGGGATTTGCGATCCCAGGTAAGATCGGTTCAGGATCATGGGATCCTTTTCTATCAGATAGGAAGGGCTGTTGCACAAAATGTATTTCTAAGTAATTGCCCGATAGATCCTATATCTATCTATATGAAGAAGAAATCATGTAACGAAGGGGATTCTTATTTGTACAAATGGTACTTCGAACTTGGAACGAGCATGAAGAAATTAACGATACTTCTTTATCTTTTGAGTTGTTCTGCCGGATCGATTGCTCAAGACCTTTGGTCTCTACCCGGACCCGATGAAAAAAATGGGATCACCTATTATGGACTTGTTGAGAATGATTCTGATCTAGTTCATGGCCTATTAGAAGTAGAAGGCGCTCTAGTGGGATCCTCACGGACAGAAAAAGATTGCAGTCAGTTTGATAATGATCGAGTGACATTGCTTCTTCGGCCCGAACCAAGGAGTCCCTTAGATATGATGCAAAATGGATCTTGTTCTATCCTTGATCAGGGATTTCTCTATGAAAAATATGAATCGGAGTTTGAAGAAGGGGAAGTAGAAGGAATCCTCGACCCGCAACAGATAGAGGAGGATTTATTCAATCACATAGTTTGGGCGCCTAGAATATGGAGCCCTTGGGGCTTTCTATTTGATTGTATCGAAAGGCCCAATTCATTGGGATTTCCCTATTGGGCCAGGTCATTTCGGGGCAAGCGGATCATTTATGGTGAAGAGGATGAGCTTCAAGAGAATGATTCGGAGTTCTTGCAGAGTGGAACCATGCAGTACCAGATACGAGATAGATCTTCCAAAGAACAAGGCGTTTTTCGAATAAGCCAATTCATTTGGGACCCTGCAGATCCACTCTTTTTCCTATTCAAAGACCAGCCCCTTGTCTCTGTGTTTTCACATCGAGAATTCTTTGCAGATGAAGAGATGTCAAAGGGGCTTCTTACTTCCCAAACAGATCCTCCTACATCTATATATAAACGCTGGTTTATCAAGAATACGCAAGAAAAGCACTTCGAATTGTTGATTCATCGCCAGAGATGGCTTAGAACCAAGAGTTCATTATCTAATGGATTTTTCCGTTCTAATACTCTATCCGAGAGTTATCAGTATTTATCAAATCTGTTCCTATCTAACGGAAGGCTATTGGATCAAATGACAAAGGCATTGTTGAGAAAAAGATGGCTTTTCCCGGATGAAATGAAAATTGGATTCATGTAATAGGAGAAAGGTTTCCCATTCCTTAGCCTGAAAGATATGTGGCCATGAAATAGGGATTAAGTGGAACAGAATTGACTGAGTGGTAGAGTCGTGGAAACACCTCCTTCTTCCATATTTTGGACACGGAACAATATGTTACTGCTGAAACATGGAAGAATTGAAATCTTAGATCAAAACACTATGTATGGATGGTATGAACTGCCTAAACAAGAATTCTTGAACAGCGAGCAACGAGAGCGATTCCTCACTACATCAAAAAATTTCCATTAATGAAAGATGTAAATCCATTGGAAAAATAAAAAATACGTATGTCGGATGAAATGGTGGTTGTTGCTATCTGCTCCAATAACGAATCGTTGGTTTAACTGAATAACTAAATGAATAACTAAATAAAATAGATAGAACCTTCTCTTCGTCTCAGGTCGATGGATCTTCTCAATTGGAAGATCCCCTATATGGATAATATACACATTCCAGTTGACCGGGCCTAATTCTAATTCTTTTGTTCTGAAGCAAAGATATCCACGGGGCGGTTCGTCCTATTCAGATATTCACGACCAAGAAGTACTGGATTCTCTTTCGGATAGGCTCT